CGTATCATTTTATGTATAGTAATGGGGAATTATGGGACAAAAAATAAATCCGCTTGGTTTCAGACTTGGTACAACTCAAAGTCACGATTCTCTTTGGTTTGCAGAACCAACAAATTATTTCGAAAATCTACAAGAAGATAAAAAAATACGAGATTTTATCAAAAATTATATACAAAAAAATGTAAGAATATCCTCTGGCATCGAGGGAATTGGACGGATAAAGATTCAAAAAAGAATCGATCTGATTCAAGTCATAATCTATATGGGATTTCCAAAATTATTAATAGAAGGTAAGCCTAGAAGAATCGAAGAATTACAGACAAATATGCAAAAAAAACTAAATTGTGTGAACCGAAAACTCAACATTGCTATTACAAGAATTTCAAATGCTTATAAACATCCTAATATTCTTGCAGAATTTATAGCCGGACAATTAAAGAATAGAGTTTCGTTTCGTAAAGCAATGAAAAAAGCTATTGAATTAACTGAACAAGCGGGTACAAAAGGCATTCAAGTACAAATTGCGGGACGTATTGACGGAAAAGAAATTGCACGTGTCGAATGGATCAGAGAAGGTAGGGTTCCTCTACAAACCATTCGAGCTAAAATTGATTATTGTTCCTATACAGTTCGAACTATTTATGGGGTATTGGGAATAAAAGTTTGGATATTTCTAAACAAAGAATAACAAATTTTTCCACAATTCTATTCCAAAACAAAAAATGATAAATTTTATAAGATTGAATTGAATACAAAATTCAATTAATCACTTGATATAATTGCTATGCTTAGTGTGCGACTCGTTAGTTTTTTTTTTAATGAGTCTTTTTTAAAGTGGCTAAAATTCAACAACAAAAAAAAAAAAAAAAGAAACCGACTTGTAGTACGAATTAATTAAAAAAGAACTAATAACCAACTCATCGCTTCGCATTATCTAGATCTAAAGGACTAGTCAAAATATAAAATCTAAATAAAGATATGATATATTAGTGAGATGATGAAATATTTATTGCATAAAAAGAAAGAAAAATGAATCTAATTATGAGTTGTAAAGCAATAAAAATATACGGATAAATGAAGGGCTGAAAGAAAGAGAGAAAAGAATATCAACGATATAGAATTCTAATATGTAAGGGTCCATTGGTAAAAGATAATGTAATAAAGCATCAATATGAATTAATACATATATAAATGAATATATTTGTAACACAAACAAATCAAGAGCTCTGAATCAATAAAAACTGAGAAGGTTGATTCAAGAAAAAAGAAAATAAATATTATTAAAACAAAAATATTATTATTAGAGAGGCTCCATTATAGAATTCAGACCTAAACATTAATCTAGAAGCGATGGGAACGACGAAACCTGTGAATATCTAAAATTTTATTAAAAATAAATCTTAATGATTCATTAGGTGGGATGGCGAAACAAACCAAAAAAAAGTAATCTATTTTTTTTTAAGAGTTGTGCCCTACATTACATCTTAATTTAATAATAAAGAATAAATATTCGCCCGCGAAAATTTGGATTTTATTCATTTTTTTTATTTTTGCCAATTCGATATGATCTGATATAATAAAAAAAAGATTCGTTAGAACCTTATAAGATAAGAAAACAACATTATCTAATTATATACAGATATACAGATACCAAAAATTGTCTATAAGAATACATTTAGTTATATATCAAAACAAGATATACGAATTTCCAATAGACCAATCAATAGATTCTATGAAATCTCAAAAAAAATCCCGCAATTATATTATTCATTAAACATATGTATCTTAGTATGTATTATTGTATCGGTTAAATCGATTATATATATATATTTGAATCGCTTCATTCGCGAGGAGCCGTATGAGGTGAAAATCTCATGTACGGTTCTGTAATAGAGATGGAATTGAGAAACAATCATCAACTATAACCCCCAAAGAACCAGATTTCGTAAACAACATAGAGGAAGAATGAAAGGAATATCATATCGAGGTAATCATATTTGCTTCGGAAAATATGCTCTTCAGGCACTTGAGCCCGCTTGGATCACATCTAGACAAATAGAAGCGGGACGGCGAGCAATGTCACGAAATGTCCGCCGAGGTGGACAAATATGGGTACGCATATTTCCAGACAAACCGGTTACAGTAAGACCTACCGAAACGCGTATGGGTTCGGGGAAAGGATCTCCCGAATATTGGGTAGCTGTCGTTAAACCTGGCAAAATACTTTATGAGATGGGCGGAGTCTCAGAAAATATAGCCAGAAAGGCTATTTTAATAGCAGCATCCAAAATGCCTATACGAACTCAATTCATTATTTTAGGATAATAATTAGAACTAAAGGAAAGAGATCTTTAGGATGAAAACAAAAAAATACAATTAATTGTAGGTTTCTTTTTTTTTGAACACAGAATATTTTTTTTTTACTTTAATCTTTGGACTGAAAGAACAAAAAAAGTGACATGATTCAACCTCAAACCCATTTGAATGTAGCTGATAACAGCGGAGCCCGCGAATTGATGTGTATTCGAATCCTAGGAGCTAGTAATCGACGATATGCTTATATCGGTGACATTGTTGTTGCTGTAATCAAAGAAGCAGTACCAAATGCGACCTTAGAAAGATCAGAAGTGATTAGAGCTGTAATTGTACGTACTTGTAAAGAACTTAAACGTAGTAACGGCATAAAAATTAAGTATGATGATAATGCTGCAGTTGTCATTGATCAAGAAGGAAATCCAAAAGGAACTCGAATCTTTTGCGCAATCGTGCGAGAATTGAGACAGTTAAATTTCACTAAAATAGTTTCATTAGCACCCGAGGTATTATAAAATAAAACCATAATATGGATATATTATTTTGTAAATAAAATAGATTAATTAATGTATTATATCTCACACATATTCCTTCTTGTAGTAATTTTTATAAGTATTAGAAAAGTATTAGAAGTAGCAATTATTATATATTAGTATTTGAGATAACCTAAATAAAATAACTAAAAAAAAATGAATAGAATATTATATAATAAAGAATAATATTTTATTATATATTATTCTATTCATTTATGTATATATTATTCCATTTTATTCATTGAATAATATATATGTATATTATTATATTCAATATATTGAATATTAGATTAGATATTAAAGATATTAAAAAAAAAAAGAAAAAAAAATAGAAAAAGGAGCATGTTGATTATATCGAAAATAAAGGGCAAGAATATTTTTCGTTTATCATGGGTAAAGATACCATTGCTGACATAATAACCTATATACGAAATGCTGATATGAATAGGAAAAGAACGGTTAAAATACCATTTACTAACATTACTGAAAACACTGTGAAAATACTTTTCCGAGAGGGTTTTGTTGAAAACGTCAGAAAACATAGGGAAAGCGACAAAAATTTTTTAGTTTTAACTCTACGTTATAGAAGAAATAGGAAAAGATTATATAAAAATTTTTTAAATTTAAAACAAATCAGTACGCCGGGTCTGCGAATATATTCTAATTTTCAACGAATCCCTAGAATTTTAGGAGGCATGGGAATTGTAATTCTTTCAACTTCTAGAGGTATAATGACAGATCGAGAAGCTCGATTAGAAAGAATCGGAGGAGAAGTTTTATGTTATATATGGTAATTTTTCTTACATCCGAATTATATGTTATATAAGAAACTTCTATCCATTTTTGTAAAAAAAAAAGAGAGAGAAAACACAGATTTCTAATATTAGCCCTCATATATTAGTGAATGCGCGAACGGGGTTTAACTGAAATTAATTATAAAAAAATGAAAGTATAAGTTATTCAATTTAATTAAGCTGTTTTTCAACTTCAACATTATTTCTGTGGTACAATTATAAGTTGAAAATGTAAGGAAACCTTATTTTCTTCCAATAAATAGATTTGGGATTAACCTAACTTATTAAGGGAATAGCAAATATGAAAATAGGAGCCTCCGTTCGTAAAATTTGTGAAAAATGTCGATTGATTCGCAGACGAGGACGAATTATAGTAATTTGTTCCAATCCAAGACATAAACAAAGACAAGGATAATATTTCCACAAAGGAAGACTTTCTATTTTTCTATTCTATAATGTATATATATATTTATAATACATATATGCATTATAGAATAGAATATATATATATATAATAAATTTACATATATATATTATTTATTTAGATATATATATATATAATATTATAATAATATAATGTATTTTAAAATTTTAAAAAATATTATAAGAAATATTAATTATTGATTTTTTGATATTTCCAATTCGAAATTTTATTTTAAAAATTGTATTCTATATTAAATTAATTGAAATCGAATCTAATTTATATAGATAGAAATACAAAATTAATATAGAAAAATTGAATATCAATTCTAATTAGGAAACTTGTTAAAAATTATAAAATAGTAAAGGATCGGTTTTTGACATGAAATGGATATATCCATATATCTCGGATTTATTTTTATGAAATAATCAAATATGGCAACAAAACCTATACCAAAAATGGGTTCGCGTAAAAATGGACGGATTGGTTCGCGTAAACATGCTCGTAAAATACCAAAAGGGGTTATTCATGTTCAAGCTAGTTTCAACAATACTATTGTAACTGTTACAGATGTCCGGGGTAGGGTGATTTCTTGGTCCTCCGCTGGTACTTGTGGATTCAAGGGTACACGCAGGGGGACACCATTTGCCGCTCAAACCGCAGCAGGAAATGCTATTCGAACAGTAGCGGATCAAGGTATGCAACGAGCAGAAGTCATGATAAAAGGGCCCGGGCTGGGAAGAGATGCAGCATTAAGGGCTATTCGTAGAAGCGGTATACTATTAAATTTTATACGGGATGTAACCCCTATGCCACATAATGGATGTAGGTCTCCTAAAAAAAGACGTGTATAAAACTAAAAATAAACATTGAAAAGATTTCAAGAGAAATAAACAATTCAAGGGTTTGATCAAAAGAATATATTACTATGGTTCGAGA